TATTTCATTTAGCCTTTTCATGCCTACTATAACTAGTTATTTCGGTTTTCTACTAGCAGCTTTGACTATAACCTCAGCTCTATTTATCGGTCTGAGCAAGATACGCCTTATTTGAAATTAATTAAATGAACAATTCATAAAAAAACCTTATCTGTGATAGTTCATATATTCTATAGTTCCTTACCGTATCAATTTACAATTCTTGGTCATTGAGATTTATAGTCAATACGGATTACTATTTAAGGATAGATATTACCTCCCCTTTCCCCTCTCAAACAAATTGAAATGATTGAAGTTTTTCTATTTGGAATCGTATTGGGTCTAATTCCTATTACTTTGGCTGGATTATTCGTAACTGCATATTTACAATACAGACGTGGTGATCAGTTGGAACTTTGATTAATTAACATCCTTTTTTTGATTGACCTCCTACTTCCTTTAATTCGCGGGAGGTCAAATTTTGATTGGTTTAATTATTTCGGTGGTAATTTTCGACCTAGCGCGACTAACAAGAACACAGAATCACGCTCTATAGGATTTGAACCTACGACATCGGGTTTTGGAGACCCACGTTCTACCGAACTGAACTAAGAGCGCTTTAGTATCACAATGAATATTTCATAACCCCAATCCGTCTTGCATATATACTATACATAAAATGAAAGATTTTTTGTGTATGTCCAATTTTCTTTTAATCGATCTCAATTGACCCCCCGTTACTGTTCAGAAGATAAGTAATAGGTAGGGATGACAGGATTTGAACCCGTGACATTTTGTACCCAAAACAAACGCGCTACCAAGCTGCGCTACATCCCTTTCAATTGGTCTACAATGTCATTGTAGAGAATCCCTGCTTTGTTTTCCATATCTTTATTTCCTCCATTGATATACACAAATATCTTGTCATTTCTCCTTTTTGGTCTCATATAATAATATAATTATATTAAAAATAGTAAAATACTTCTATTATATTTCTATTATATAAAGTATGAAATAAAGTATGAAATAAATATGAGACCCCGTAAAAAAATGAATATTTTTCGAGAATTTCTGGCATAAAGGGGCGTATTTGTTTCTTTTAAGATTAAGAAAAGTAATATCTATTTTGCACATTTCAAGTTGTACATTTCAACTTGAATTAGGGATTCCGCGTACAAATACAAGCGGTCGGTCATTAAGTACATATACACATCTGGGTATATATGTATTACCATTATGTATTAGAAATAATAAAGAAAGAGGAGAATTAAAAATGCGAGATCTAAAAACATATCTCTCCGTGGCACCGGTAGTAAGTACTCTATGGTTCGGGTCTTTAGCAGGTTTATTGATAGAGATCAATCGTTTTTTTCCGGATGCGTTGATATTCCCCTTTTTTTCATTCTAGTTATTGATATGGGAGGGGGGGAAGAGGATTAGAGATACAATCAAATATCTGTAACTAATCCCTTCCCTTTTTTTTTTAGAATATACGTTAGAAAAACAAATAAAGGGATTCCTCCTCGGTGAAACTAGTAACTCGGGCCAGGTTTAAATTTAAATGAAATTAATAAAAAATAGAGTGAAATGTGATGGTTGGGGCAATAATATCATACAAGATACTTAAATGAAAATTAAATGCTGTACGGCAATTTTAAATTATAAATCTAGTAATATAGTTAGAAATCATTATATTACTTATTATTAATATATTGTTATTATTACTATATTTATTTATATTGATTTATTGCAACGAAATCTTTCTTTCATAATTCGATTTCGAGTTACCTGTTTCTTTTTTTTTTTCGTTCCTTTCTTCTTCCTCGTTTCGGATCGGAAAATTAAAGAATTGAATGAATCAAAAACCAAAGGAGGCTCATGGCCAAGGGTAAAGATGTCCGAGTAACGGTGATTTTGGAATGTACCAGTTGTGTTCGAAATCGTGTTAATAAGGAATCAATGGGCATTTCCAGATATATTACTCAAAAGAATCGACATAATACGCCTAGTCGATTGGAATTGAGAAAATTCTGTCCCCGTTGTTACAAACATACGATTCACGGGGAGATAAAGAAATAGATCTAACTGGTCGCTCGTGTGTCAGTCTTCCGTTCCAAGGAAGATTAAAAATGACATATTAGATATATCTAATATCTATTGATTTAAATATAAACAAACAAAATCCTATTTCGATCGGACCAACCGTGATGGAGAATTAAGAAATAGGATCTTTAGGATAAGGAATAAACAAACCATGGATAAATCCAAGCGAATCTTTCTTAAATCCAAGCGATCTTTTCGTAGGCGTTTGCCTCCGATCCAATCGGGGGATCGAATTGATTATAGAAACATGAGTTTAATTAGTCGATTTATTAGCGAACAAGGAAAAATATTATCTAGACGGGTGAATCGATTGACCTTAAAACAACAACGATTAATTACTATTGCTATAAAACAAGCTCGTATTTTATCTCCGTTACCTTTTCTTAATAATGAGAAACAATTTGAAAGAAGCGAGTCAACCGCTAGAACTACTGGTCTTAGAACCAGAAAAAAATAGGCTGACTCTTGAATTGAATCAAAAAAAAATTCCAATCCAAACTCAAATGCGGATTGACGCTTTTTTTTTTCTAAAAATAGGAAATCCAGATTTGATTGTCGTTCGAAAAAAAAAAATTGGGGAAGAAGAAGAAATATTTTTTATTGAACGTGTTTCTTCATTTTCATTTTGACGACTTTTTCATATTTTATTATACTAATTTCTACTCTACCTTCCCAGAGTTCATTTTCCAGGGAACTCCATTTAAACCATTCCAACGGATTCCTTCCACTCTCTTTATTTTATGATCTCATTGGAAATCATATAAAGACAACTCCTATTTAATATAGCTATTTGTGCAAGTATTTTACGATTAAGAAGCAACCGTTTCTTGTACAGATTGTGTATTAATTTACTATAACTGAAGTATACTTTATTGTCTCGAATTACTGCATTTATACGAGTAATCCACAAACGACGAAAATCTCTCTTTTGTCTACCCCTATCCCGATGAGCCGAAACCAAAGCTCTTATTTTCTGTTGAGTAATAGTCCGCGTAAGTCTTGAATGAGCCCCTCGAAAAGTTGATGCAAATAAACGGATTTTTGTTCTACGTCTTCGAGCTATATACCCTCGTTTAATTCTGGTCATTGAATAAATGAAACTTTGATGAATAACTAATTGATTTCCTTTCTTTCAGTTATTCCCTTCCCGTGTCCTAGTCTATTAATAACAAAACGGATTCTTCCAATGTATAAAATAAAAATTCCAATGGCTTTTGCTACTCTAACCTTCCCGACCACGATTTTTTTTTAGGCATTTCCCCTCGAAAATCAAAATTGTATTGATACTAGGTAAAACACATAGTAAATAAAAAAGTAATAAATATAAATGGATTATAGTGGGTTCCATCGTTTCTATGGTTACTTCTTAAACGGCGAGGTCTTCTCTATACACCGGAGCCCTTCCCTCATTTAATCAATGTTATTGTTAACTTGTACAGTTCACACTCTTTGGCTCTACCCATAATTATCTAGTACTAGGTCTTTCACAACGAGATCTACTTATACAGTAACGGTATTTAATTATGAAGATTAGCTGAGTAGCTGACCCTGTTAGTCCGTTCTTGCAAGAATAAGGCCTAAATTTTGACTTTTTTAAAATAAGATTTCCCCTGCTTAATGAATACCATTTGATATCAATGGGGAATTCTTTCTCATCTTAAATTTTAAATTGAGGTGGTTGGATTTGCACCAACGAGAACCATACATTTGATACCCCAATCGAAGGATAGATCTTTTTTTTTTTAAGATATTGAATATTCAATGGAGTTCGTCCATTTTATCCTACTCACAGGTACGGATCGGTGATACTGGATCAATTGTTTTCTTTCTTTTTCTTTTGTCCTAGTCCATGGTCTGAACGAGTCGCACATACACCCTAGTACATGTTCCTCGTCGCTGAGGACATCCTCCAAGAGCGGGGGATTTCGTGACATTTCTGATTGGCTGTCTTGTGTTTCTAATAAGTTGTTTAATAGTTGGCATGTTGAATCATATATATAATGGGCTGGTTTAGATCGACCTTAACCGGATGCTTAGGAATTCTTTTTTTCTATATTTTGAATTTCTATATTAAGAAATTCAATTAATAAATAGAATATTAAATCCGGTAAGAAAGTAAAATCCCAAATCACGAATTCATGTGAAATCCTTGTTCTTTTTCTTTGTTATTCAGTCGCTACAAGATCAACAATTCCATGAGCTTGGGCTTCTGTTGCTGACATAAAAACATCTCTTTCCATGTCTTCGGATACAACCCATAAGGGTTTGCCTGTCCTTTGTGCATAAACCCTTGTGATGGTTTCGCGTAGCTTCAGCAGTTCTTCCGCTTCCAGGATAAATTCTCCCGTCTGTGCCTCATAAAAAGAACTAGCAGGTTGATGGATCATTACCCTGATGATATAATGATATAACATAAAAATGTTTCTTCTATCTCGCATGATGAAAGTGAAAGGTGAGGAGATAAAGAAAAGAATAATAAAAAAAAGATATAATTGAACAACCGTACAGGCATCTTTTGCGCATTGCATACGGCTCTATAATGGAATTCACTTTTTTTACCTTACTTACATCGAAGAAATATAAAATAAATTATAGGGTCTATCAGACTCAGGTTGGTAAATGATCCAATAACCACCCTTCCTTTTGTAGTAGTTCAAAAATACTATAAAAATACTATGATGGTTCCGTTGCTTTATATATTTATTTCGTCTGTTATTTAGCAATCCCAAAGTTTCTTTTTTTTTTTTATTTTCAAATAAAAAAAAGATTTATTTTCTTTCATATTCTTTCATAACATAAATATTGTTAAGATTAAGAGCCCCTGGTGTGAAAATAAAAAAGTTTGTGACGCTGAAATAGGCCTCCCGATAGATTGGCTAAAATCGAAAATACCTTTTATCTCATACTACTCTTTCGATACATAATCTAAGGGTTTTAAAAAAATCTCTCATATCGAATTCGAAGTGCCATGCTATTATTACTTAATATTTCATATAGTGTGAAGGCATAGTTTTCTTTTTTCTCTCAAATCAAATAAAAAACTCATTGGCGCCGAGCGTGAGGGAATGCTAGACGTTTGGTAATTTCCCCTCCGACAAGAATAAAAGATCCCATCGAAGCGGCTAATCCCATGCATACTGTCTGTATATCTGGTCGCACAAATTGCATAGTATCATAAATAGCTACTCCGGGTATTACCCATCCGCCAGGAGAGTTTATAAACAAATACAGATCTTTGGTATCATCCTCTATGCTGAGATATACCATAAGACCAATAAGTTGATTCGAGATCTCGCTATCAACCCCCTGGCCTAAAAAAAGTAATCTTTCTCGATAAAGTCGGTTGATTGGGATAAAATAGTATCCCTTAGAAACCGTACATGCACCTTTTGATGCATACGGTTCAACAAAAATCATGAAAAAAAGGAATCAATGTGTAGATTCTAGCTTTTTTTTTCATAACAGGTTTTTTTAACTTATAAAAAGGGACTTTTCTTTCATTTTTCAAGAAAGATAAGTTTTGGCCTGTTTATCTAAAAAAAATGACTAAACTCATCTGACTAACTTCTCATTGATGTATTGTTTCATCGAGATACAATCTAAATCGCGATGTAATTTTCTTGTTGCTGACTGGGCTTCTTCAATTTTTTTAGGTTTATGCTCTACTCCGAGTAAAGATCCGCCCGATTTGGATTTGCACATATAGGACAAATGCCCCAATACCACGTCCTTTTTCTACGACTTCCCTTTTTTTTTTCAATTTATTTCACGTCTTCCAACAAATATTCAACGCATTCATCATATTACTCGATTGATTAATAGTTTGAGATCACTTCTATTTAGTATTTCTATTTAGAAATATATAAATTAATAGAAATAACTAAAATATGATATTAAGTCGTAATCCTAAATATATTTATTACCAATTGGTTTTATTTCTAAACGGAGCCTGGATACTTCATTTGATTGGTCTAACCAAGCCAACCATAAATTATTCTAATTGATAATATTAATCCGTATACCCTCCCTAAAAAATGGATCTAATTGCACTTCACGCTCCAAATTTTTGATAATTGAATCAATCTTTCTTGGGCGAAAGAGGGGATATCTCGATCGGGGAAGAGAACGGGGAAATACCATATGCCCAATATATCTGACAAGTCGCACTATACGTCAATCCACAATGCATCTTCCTCTCCAGGACTTCGAAAAGGTACTCTTGGAACACCAATAGGCATTAAATAAAAGAAAAATTAAGTACTATATCTCACTTTGATGTGAAAGCGTAACAGTGGGTTTAGTGGCCTAATATAATACTATTGATTTTATATCCTATTTTATTATCCTATTTTATCCCTAGATTGACTAAGTTCATAAAAAAAGAAGACAAAATGAATAAAGGAAAATTCTTACAAATAAGTCCTTTGAATGATGAACAAATATATATACATTCACTCATATAAAATGGTAACAACCCCCTTACCATTGCGTATTGGTACTTATCGGGTGTAGAATAGATCTGCTTCTTTTTGTTCCTACGAACAAAATAGTTTCGTTATTACTAAAAGTAATTATTACGAAAAGCATCAAACAAATATTAATACTTTCCCCAAGAGAATCCCCTAAAAAAGGAGTCCATAGCATAGTTTTCTCCAATGCAATAAAGTTACATTGTGTCTATTTTTCGTTGATAAAGGGGTATTTCCATGGGTTTGCCTTGGTATCGTGTTCATACCGTCGTATTGAATGATCCCGGTCGTTTGATTTCTGTCCATATAATGCATACAGCTCTGGTTGCTGGTTGGGCCGGTTCGATGGCTCTATACGAATTAGCCGTTTTTGATCCCTCTGACCCTGTTCTTGATCCAATGTGGAGACAGGGTATGTTCGTTATACCCTTCATGACTCGTTTAGGAATAACGAATTCATGGGGCGGTTGGAGTATTACAGGGGGGACTGTAACGAATCCGGGTATTTGGAGTTACGAAGGTGTGGCCGGGGCACATATTGTGTTTTCTGGCTTGTGTTTTTTGGCAGCTATCTGGCATTGGGTGTATTGGGATCTAGAAATATTTACTGATGAACGTACAGGAAAACCCTCTTTGGATTTGCCTAAGATCTTTGGAATTCATTTATTTCTCTCAGGGGTGGCTTGCTTTGGTTTTGGTGCATTTCATGTAACAGGATTGTATGGTCCTGGAATATGGGTGTCCGATCCTTATGGACTAACCGGAAGGGTACAAGCCGTAAATCCAGCGTGGGGTGTGGAGGGTTTTGATCCTTTTGTTCCGGGAGGAATAGCTTCTCATCATATTGCAGCAGGGACCTTAGGCATATTGGCAGGTCTATTCCATCTTAGTGTTCGTCCACCCCAACGTCTATACAAAGGATTACGTATGGGAAATATTGAAACCGTCCTTTCCAGTAGTATTGCCGCTGTCTTTTTTGCAGCTTTTGTAGTTGCTGGAACTATGTGGTATGGTTCAGCAACTACCCCGATTGAATTGTTTGGTCCTACGCGCTATCAATGGGATCAAGGATACTTCCAACAAGAAATATATCGAAGAATTGGTGCTGGCTTAGCCGAAAATCAAAGTTTATCCGAAGCTTGGTCTAAAATTCCTGAAAAACTAGCTTTTTATGATTACATCGGCAATAATCCGGCAAAAGGTGGATTATTCAGAGCGGGCTCCATGGACAACGGGGATGGAATAGCCGTTGGGTGGTTAGGACATCCTATCTTTAGAGATAAAGAGGGGCGTGAACTTTTTGTACGTCGTATGCCGACGTTTTTTGAAACATTTCCGGTTGTTTTGGTCGACGGGGACGGAATTGTTAGAGCTGATGTTCCTTTTAGAAGGGCAGAATCAAAATATAGTGTCGAACAAGTAGGTGTAACTGTTGAGTTCTATGGCGGCGAACTGAACGGAGTCAGTTATAGCGATCCCGCTACTGTGAAAAAATATGCTAGACGTGCTCAATTGGGTGAAATTTTTGAATTAGACCGTGCTACTTTGAAATCCGATGGTGTTTTTCGTAGCAGTCCAAGGGGTTGGTTTACCTTTGGGCATGCTTCGTTTGCTTTGCTCTTCTTCTTCGGACATATTTGGCATGGTGCTAGAACCTTGTTTAGAGATGTTTTTGCTGGTATTGATCCGGATTTAGATGCTCAAGTGGAATTTGGAGCATTCCAAAAACTTGGAGATCCAACTACAAGAAGACAGGTAGTTTGATACAATATTGCTTTGTTACTTTTCGTTTTTAGTTTATTTGACTGACTATAGGGTTGGGGTACCGGATAAATCTTGATTTGACATTTGACTCGCTGCCTTTTCTTTGACTTTTGTTCTTTCTTTATCCGGGAGACGATCCCAAATAAACAGGTATGGAAGCTATAATTGTAAACCACGATCGAATCTATGGAAGCATTGGTTTATACATTCCTTTTAGTCTCAACTCTAGGAATAATTTTTTTCGCTATCTTTTTTCGCGAACCGCCTAAAGTTCCAACTAAAAAGTAAAAAGGTGAAATAATTTTTCATTATCTCAATTGAAGTAATGATCCTCCCACTGTTGGGAGGATCATTACTTCAACTAGTCCCCGTGTTCCTCGAATGGATCTCTTAGTTGTTGAGAGGGTTGCCCAAACGCAGTATATAAGGCGTACCCAGTAAAACTTACAAGTAAACCAGATAAAAAGATGGCAACTAGGGTTGCTGTTTCCATTATTATATAGTTTTAAGACATTATATAGTTTTAAGACCACAATGGATCTATGATAAGATCATTTATTTACAACGGAATGGTATACAAAGTCAACAGATCTTAATGAATATAAAATATTATGGCTACACAAACCGTTGAGGGTAGTTCTAGATCTGGCCGCCCAAAACGAACGAATGCCGGAAGTTTATTGAAACCATTGAATTCAGAATATGGTAAAGTAGCTCCTGGTTGGGGAACTACTCCTTTGATGGGTCTCGCAATGGCTCTATTTGCAGTATTTCTATCTATTATTTTGGAGATTTATAATTCTTCCATTTTATTGGATGGAATTTCAATGAATTAGATTCACAAGAACCATTAACTAGCTTTTTCAATACAAAGTGAAGCATTTAGTTTTCTGATTTTTATCCCATTCTATTTTGGTAGTTCGACCGTGGAATTTCTTTTTTTCTGTATTTCCGGAATATGAGTGTGTGACTTGGTATAATTGATCCTATGGCTAGTACAGAGAATGGGTCTGTCATCTTGATAGAGATGGTTTTACTTCGTCGGATATTCATTTTAGTATCTGGAGCACGGAATATATAAAATAGATTACATAGATTACAAAGTATTAGAACTATGATTCATACTTAATAGTCAGACCTCGCGGCCGGACTCCAAAAAATTTTTCAAAGAGTTAGAAGTTATAAATAGAAAGATTTTTATTCTTTCAAACTTCCTTTTATGCTTATTTTGATCAAAGGACAAAGATTTCTTTGGATTTTTAGTCATTATATCTAGTCATTGAATAAGTGATGATCCAACGGTTCTTACTCAGGGAATTGGGGGACTTAGTTTGAGGGGGTTTTATTGAATCATCGTGGTTCTAGTATGAATCTGAGGTTTTAATCGATTCATAGGGTCTTAACAAGAGAATTCCTATCAATAATAAAAAAAAAAAACAGCAGTAAAGCCGCATTACACATAAATAACAACAAAGAAAATAGGTAAATAGAAGATTCAAGAGGCCTATAACGATCAATATAGAGACGAATGAGCCGACTTGATTTTTTGGCATTATAACCACAAGGAATAGTTTTCGGGTTTTTATTCTTTCATATCTTCAGAAAAAAAAGAATCATAGAATTAAGAAATTTAAAACTTTCTATTCCACACATCCGTTAGAACTAGTATTGGGGTGTTTCTGTTT